ATTGTAGACATTGCCTCATTTGCATCCCCCAGCATTTTGAATTCCCCCTTTATCAAAAAATCCCATTCTATATATTATATTCTATATATTATATTATTAAGTACATCCTTGATCGAATTAGATCGACGATCTAGCACTGATGGAATTTATATTCGGTTTACTGAATCACATGAAATTTTATCCAACTCCCTATTTGAAATGAAATGTATGAACGCAGGAAAAAAGAGAATTTTCTACTTAAATTGGAAGTTGCAACAGATCAAAATGGAAAGGAATTCATAAAACAATTCTAGAAATAGAATTATGTCATGTAGACTTATTGACTTATTAAGGTCATAGGGTTTTTTTATCGAATAGCAAAACAAAAATCAAATGATTTTATACCATTATTATGATATTCCATATTCGAATTTGAGAAAAACCAAAAGATTCGGTATTTGGGGAGATAAAGACAACAAAATCCCTAACATAAAGGCGGTTAGGCGCTAATTTTTTCTGATTTTGTTGTTCAAAAAACGATTCGCAGAGAAGAGAGATATTTGTACTTTACGCATTTTTCAGTAGAATATGATTTGAAGAAGGGTTGGATTTATTAAACACGTATGCAAATAGCTATAATATCCGACTTCTCTTTTATTGCCGAATTCTATTCGGGACAGCCCGAGTCGTGCTCTATGAAAAGAGAATTTCTATTCAATGCAAAATTGAAGTGAAGTAGGATAATTTTATTAGAATTCCTTATCAACAACATATCTAAAAAATAAATATCTGGGTAACAATGTATGTTCTGGGGTTTACATATACTCATATGTTTTGTTAGAATTGAAATTGAGAAGGGTTTTTTGATTGAAAAACTCAATACTGATTAGTTCGGTCTCAATTTGTATTTTCTTAGGTCATTAGGAAAACACAACTTGAGATTCAAATCCCAGAATCATTCATGAATTTGAAGTAAGCAATCAATAGTTAATGGTTCAAAATTCCCGGCTAAAAATAAAAATACACATTTGATTTCGCAATAGAAAAAAGCCAGAGAATGCTTTTAGCATTGTGTATTTTCAGATACTAGACAATCAATCCAAGGGATAGATCAAATCCAATCAAAAAAAAAAAAGGTCTTTATTTTAGGAAAAGGATTAAGGAAAACGGGAGTCAAAATGCAAGTACAATAAAAATTCAGTAATCCGGGAAAATTTGCATCTATTTTGTATCATTTTGGCGGCATGGCCGAGTGGTAAGGCGGGGGACTGCAAATCCCTTTTTCCCCAGTTCAAATCCGGGTGTCGCCTGATCAACATCAACAAAAAACTCGAAATCTCTTCTGTTCTGCTGATATAACTCGCAGAATTCTTCCCCGGTAGAAGCGCAGGAAACAGACCATTGATACTTTAGTTTGATTCTAAACATGTAGTCTGAAGGGTTTCTAAAAGAAAAGATTGTAAATCCTCGTTCGCATCTAGGATTCATCTAATCTATTGATAGAGGGGCTATCAAGACTTTTCGATTCCCTTCTATTACTAAGGGAATGTCTAATGCCTAGATCTTGAATCAGATTGTAGCGCCTGATAGAAAATTCAATTAATAGTTTTGGAAAGGGGCGGAAGTTGCTTTATATACGAGAGACTCCGGAGAATTTCTGGGTGTTCAGGTATCCAATCAATATTAGATTGGATGAATAATTCACTTTTCTAGATATAGAAAGGGGGGCAAAAAGAAAGAATTTCTTTTCGGTAACCCCTAGTCAAGCCCCCTCTTTTACAACGATAATGGGAGGGGTACGGATTAGATCAAATGAGGAAATAGGGGTCTGTAATAGATAGTGATTTCTCTTTTTTAGAGATTTCTACCCTTCTGTTTTGACTTAGAAGGTCAACAAAAAAATAGGCCTTATTATTCTTATTCCTACATGTTCACATTCCCTTGGGATGTTACTACGTATTTTGCTTGGGTTTAGTCTTTCTCGATTCAAAATCATAATCGATTTATTGGATTGGTTGTCAATAGTGTTTGGTCAGAATCCCCTTTTGACTCTGCGCCATTGATTCCCCTATTATTAGTGAGGAATAATGGAATAATTCTTTCATATTTATAGAGATAGGGGACATAATTTACATGGATATAGTAAGTCTCGCTTGGGCTGCTTTAATGGTAGTCTTTACATTTTCCCTTTCACTCGTAGTGTGGGGAAGAAGTGGGCTCTAGAAGTACTACTAATTGAGTTCGGGAATCAAACCGTACCAGTTGTTTTATAGTTCGTTCTACAACGCATTTTGAACTATTTAAAATGAAAATCAAAATCTCTGAATTTCGAATCCCATTGGACTCCAATGGAGTCATCTATGCTATGAATCATACTCTTTCAATCAATGGGAATGGACTCTTACTATCTTTATAGATGCCTACTGAGGAAGACCGGACCTTTTTTTTGATTTCTTTCCCTCTTTACTGTTCAAAGAGGAAGTCGTTTTGTTAAGTGTATATGCACTTTCTATGAGAAATGATATAGAGATAGTGGTTGTCTAATGAGAAACTATGCAATAATAAGATCTTGCCTCGGACGAGTCACATATTGGGCAGTTGGGTTTCTAATTTGAGAAAGGCGATTTATGCTTTATCGACTTAGTTCATATCGTGGTTCAGGCGTTCAAAATAAGTCAGGTTTCCTCTTCCTTATTAGGACAAAGAAAGGAGTTAGAATTCCGAAGATAAGAATTCTTTCAGATTGATCGGAACAAATAGATGTAGCAAAGCGCGTGTTATGTCAATTCCATACAATATATCGAATTAATATACACATAGATGAAGAGTATATTGCAGATTGATCTATAGAAACTTAAGCCTTTATCTTTATTCTAGATTACAACTTTATATTCTAAGAGATAGCTAGTATGGTAGAAAGATTCATCTAGTTCTTTCTACCATACTAGCTATCTCTTAGAATATTGCCGATTCTAATTATCGTCGCTCAGTTCATTTAAGTTAAGATGTGAAATTGGAATCCTTTTCATTTGACTTCGTCAATTTTTGATAAGAACTCAGAAGGACAGTTTCATTCAAATTCATTTGAAAATTCAAATGAATTAATCAGTTTGACTTACTGTTTTTACGTAAATGATAAGTAGAAAAGCAGTAGGAACTAGAATGAATAGTGCAGTAGCAATAAATGCAAGAATATTTACTTCCATAATCTCATCGGTTTTTTTACTTCGCAATAACTCGGGATTTAATCCCTTAGAGATGATAAATCTTTCATCTGTAAATTCAATGAATGAATTACCTTTCGATGATCTTGAATCGGATTAATATCATGAATAACAATATCTGATCTATCAAATCAACCCGCCGTCGCGACTTGATTGAATAGTATAACATAGTAAGTTCTTTTATCCATACCAAATCACAATTTTGATTCCTAACCCAATCAATCCAAAATTCCTGTATTTATCAGCCGTTTATTTCTTTGTTTTTTTCTATAACCTACCTTGCGTCTTCCTTGGACAATCATTTGATGAAGGATCATCAGATTGCCTTTCGGCGTTGATTAATTGCATAGTTACAAACCTAAACAATAAAAGCGAAATGGAAAAAATAGGAAAGAAAAAAGAAATAAAGACCTCCCTTTGCTTTGTGAATGAAAGTATGCCCCCGACACCCTTTTATAGTTCATAGAAAAAGAAAAATGAATTGATTAATGTATTTATTGGATATTGGATCCGTCGGGACTGGCGGGGCTCGAACCCGCAGCTTCCGCCTTGACAGGGCGGTGCTCTGACCAATTGAACTACAATCCCAAGGCAAGAAGGGATCTAGCAGAAAATTTCCTTCTTTTTTATTTTCGTAGGGGATATTTCTGAAGGACAAGGGGGTTATACCATCTCGGGGTAGATTGGTGAATTATTGGGCCGAGCTGGATTTGAACCAGCGTAGACATATTGCCAACGAATTTACAGTCCGTCCCCATTAACCGCTCGGGCATCGACCCAGGAAGAGTCCATTTTAGGTTTATTGGGAATCCATGATCAACTTCCTTTCGTAGTACCCTACCCCCAGGGGAATTCGAATCCCCGCTGCCTCCTTGAAAGAGAGATGTCCTAAACCACTAGACGATGGGGGCCGACTTGGCCAACTGTCTTCATACTATGATCATAGTATGATCATTTTTTTTGAAATTGTCAATAGAATGATATGATTAGATCCGAGGGATCTTTCCGTTTTTCAGAATTGTATCGAATTTTTTTGAGGGGGGGTTCGTCATTCATATTCATGAATCGTTCATTAGAATCGACATTCTCTATATAAATCTACTCAAACTCTATATAAATCTACTCAAAATAAATCTAGAAAGCGGGATCCAGAAGTTATCGAACATTTTCTCTAAGACTTTAACAAGTAAAATTTCTTCATCACATGATTCGATGAAATATCTTGAAATTTCTTTTATGTCGAATTGGTACGTGTACATGTATGTTATGTATCAATCAAGTGAATTTTGCTTTGATAGGGATCATCGCACTAAAAAAAAAAAAAAAGAAATAGAAATTAGGGCCGGTGTTGAAACACTTCATTTTAACTTAGACTTGCTAGGCAAATCCATTTGATTATTCAAAAATCAACCACTAGTCACTATATATATATATATATATTATATTTATATAAATAATATAATCTAATGTGTAAATAATGTGCATATAGAGATTTTATATACATAGTCACTCGTTCGGGAATTAAATCAAACAAGCCCCTTTAACTCAGTGGTAGAGTAACGCCATGGTAAGGCGTAAGTCATTGGTTCAAATCCGATAAGGGGCTTTTATTTTTTTCATAAAAGCGCAGTCATAGTATTCAGAAAATAGAAATATTTTGTTTTTTTTTTTTTGAAATACAAAAGGAACTAACCGGATAATACGTTATCATTATACTGAGTTAGAATAGAATAAAAAAGTGGAACATTTGTTCGGTAAATTTTCATTATTCTGAATAATCAGAAGCTGCCTCTTGAA